ATATAATTATATTATTATAATATTATAATATATGACAACATTTAAATAGATATCAATTAAGTAGAGTGACTAAAAATTTTTAAGTTTCTCTTATTTTTTGGGGGGGTAGGGGGGGTTTACGTTAAAATTTTAAAAATGAAGAAGGGGCGAGATCATATGACTGTTAAGTTATAATATTATTTATGTCCTTGATATCAGTAATGTAATTCTTCTGTTATGTTTAACTTCATGAATTCAACATTGTTTAAGGCAAGAGAAAATGTTCAACCTTGATTTACCGTTGACGCGCTGCACTCTGAAATGTCAATTGAAAGGAAAGAGAGAAAAATAACCTGACCCCTGTGGAGAGAACGCTCGGCATGTGGGATTATCTCGCCATATGAACTCCACCAACAACTTATGTCAGCGTCGATGAAAGAATGAGGAATGAATCAATTAATGGCCCTGAAGTAGGAACCAAATGCCAGGAATAATTCATATTGTGAAACCCCCACTATTATTGTCCCTCACCTTCAATAATAATATGCATTAAGAAATCAACTGATGGTCGGTTCTTACTACATAGATAACTGAGATTTTATAGGATGTTGAATCCTGGTATATCTTAACTGATGAGTCAACTGTTAAAGCTTAGATTACGTTCATTTCGTAAGCGTTTTTAGGGGAGGTTTTCATGTTATGCTTTTAATACCTCTTATTTTATTATACTTGCTTTATGGGTTAAAAATTTTTAATTTGAATATATAATTATATGTCTTAGTTATGCATGTTATGAAATGTTCGATATATATGAATGGGGATAATACATATATGTATTATCAAAGAGTAGTTTAATTAAGAATACTGGCTTTGGGAGCCAGTGGTGGGGGTTGAAGTCCCTTCTTTTTGAGCATAAGGGGGGATTTTAACCCCCGGCATTCGGTTTACAAGACCGACGCTCTGAGTCTGAGCTACTAATGCTTGTTAGTTTATTATTTTGTTTTCTAGTCACCCGGCAGTTGGTATTAAAACCAGGAAGAGGGCGAAGTAGAGTACTGAAGCAATTTGTCCAATGATAATGTAGGGGTGTTCGACGGGCATGCCTCCAATTCAAGTTAGGATAACTACGTCGGCAATAAGGGTTCAGAATAAGAATTGTGATAGTGGGCGGAATGTAAGGCTTCGTTGTTTTGATGTGTGGAGGAAAGGAACTACTATAAGAATTAAGATTGAGGCAAGGAGGGCTAGGACACCTCCTAGTTTGTTAGGAATAGATCGCAGGATTGCGTATGCAAATAGGAAGTATCATTCTGGTTTGATGTGAGCGGGAGTAACGAGGGGGTTAGCGGGGGTGAAGTTGTCTGGGTCCCCAAGGTAGTTTGGGGAAAATAGGGCAAGTGTTGCAAGGGTTGAGAGCATGATTGTGAAGCCTAAGAGGTCTTTGTAGGAGAAGTAGGGGTGGAATGGGATTTTATCTGCGTTTGAGTTGAGACCTAAGGGGTTATTAGAGCCTGTTTCGTGTAGGAAAATAAGGTGAACAACTGCTGCTGCTGCGACAATAAATGGCAGGAGGAAGTGGAAAGCAAAGAATCGTGTGAGGGTGGCACTGTCTACGGAGAAGCCTCCTCATACTCATTGTACTAATGTGTTGCCTACGTAAGGGACAGCAGAGAGAAGGTTAGTAATCACGGTAGCGCCTCAGAAGGACATTTGTCCTCATGGAAGGACATACCCTACGAAAGCGGTGGCTATTACTAAGAGAAGGAGGACTACGCCTACGTTTCAGGTCTCTTTATTTAGATAGGAGCCGTAATAGAGGCCTCGGCCGATGTGGAAGTATAAGCAGATGAAGAAGAATGAAGCACCATTTGCGTGGAGGTTGCGAATTAGTCAGCCGTAGTTGACATCTCGGCAAATATGGGCAACGGATGAAAAGGCAGTAGAGATATCTGATGTATAGTGTATTGCAAGAAAAAGCCCTGTGAGAATTTGTGTAATAAGGCATAATCCAAGGAGGGAGCCAAAGTTTCATCAAGCAGAGATGTTTGAGGGGGTGGGGAGATCAATTACTATGTCGTTTACGATTTTTAATAGGGGGTGGGTTTTGCGTAGGCTGGCCATTAGGTGTTTTTGTAGTTGAGTAACAACGATGGTTTTTCACGCCATAGGTCCTGGTTAAAATCCTGGCAGAAACTATGTTTTATGCGCTTGTTTTTCTTTTATTAGGGATGTTGGTTGTAATGATTGTGTTGTCCACAAATCCTGCTCCTTTTTATGGGGTTTTTAATTTAGTGCTAGTTGCACTTCTTTGTTGTGGGGCTTCAGTCTTACATGGGGGGACTTTCTTGTCTTTGGTGTTGTTAATAATTTATATGGGAGGAATGTTAGTTGTATTTATTTATTCATCGGCGTTGTCTGCAGATAAAGATCCTGAGGCACCGACGGGTTGACAGGTAGTTTTATTTTTCTTTGGATATTTTTTTTTTGTTTTTGGTATCTTATCCACAAATACGGTCCTTGATGAAGAGCTTTGATGAGGGGTCTCTGGGGAGTTAGACTGGGATGCAGTTTTTCGAGGGGATATGGATGGGGTATCATTAATATATTCTAGCGGGGGAGGGGTACTCCTTTTAGGAGCTTGGGTCTTGTTATTAACGCTGTTTGTAGTATTAGAGTTGGTTCGGGGGCGGGATCGTGGTGCTTTACGGGCAGTTAGGTAAGTAGGACGAGGGTTGAAAGGGCAAGGGTAGTGAGGAAGAGAACAAGGTATGTTTTGATTGATCCTTGTTGGATATTACTGATGGTGGAAATGAGGGGGGTGTTAATAGATGAAATTGTTTTAGGTCCGACTTTTTCTAACCAGGTTAAATCAATAATTTGGGTGGCAATTGTTTGTCCTAAAATAAGATTTATTTTAGGAGAGGCCCGGTGAATAATAGCGGGGAAGAAGCCAAGCATATTTGAGAAGTTGTGGGGGGATAGGTGTGGTGTGGGTTTAAGTTGTTTGGAAGTTAAGGAGGCTAGTTCTAGGGCAATTAGAAGTCCCAGGACTGTTACGATAAGGGCAGTTAGTTTAATAATTATAGGTATAGACATGATAGGTGTTTTTGTTGGGAGAAGGTTTGTAGTAATTAAGAGGCCAGCAATAATGCTGCCTCATGCTAGTCGTTTGATGGGGTTAATTACAGATGGGTTGTTTTCATTGATTGGTGAGAGGGGGTTAATTCGAGGGTGGCCTGTGGATACGAAGAACACGACCCGTAGGCTGTAAACAGCTGTAAAAGAAGTTGCTAGAAGGGTAAGGCAGAGGGCTCAGGCGTTTAATTGGGAGGTGGTTAGGGATTCGATAATGGCATCTTTAGAAAAGAAGCCGGCTAAGAAGGGAGTTCCGGTTAGGGCTAAGCTACCAATTGTGAGGCAGGAGGAGGTGACGGGGGTTAGGTGGTGTATTCCTCCTATTTTTCGGATGTCTTGTTCATCATTTAGGCTGTGGATAATAGATCCCGAGCATAAGAATAGTATGGCCTTAAAAAAGGCGTGGGTACAGATGTGTAGAAAGGCAAGTTGGGGTTGGTTCAGGCCAATCGTGACCATCATTAGGCCTAGCTGGCTGGAAGTTGAAAAGGCTACAATTTTTTTGATGTCATTTTGGGTTAAAGCGCAGGTGGCGGTAAATAATGTGGTTAGGGCTCCTAGACATAAGCAGAGGGTTAGAGCTATTGGGTTGGCTTCTAGGAGAGGTGAGATTCGGATTATCAGGAAGATCCCGGCAACGACTATCGTGCTTGAGTGAAGTAGGGCAGAGACCGGCGTAGGACCTTCCATTGCTGAAGGAAGTCATGGGTGAAGGCCAAATTGAGCTGATTTGCCTGTTGCGGCCAAGATTAGGGCGATGAGTGGGAGGGTTATATCTATGTTTTTAGTGGTAAAAAAGATTTGTTGGAGTTCTCAGGAGTTTAGGCGGGTTGCTATTCAGGCCATGGCAATAATTAGTCCAATGTCTCCAACTCGGTTATAAAGGACTGCCTGTAGGGCGGCTGTGTTGGCGTCTGCTCGTGCGTATCATCAGCCAATGAGGAGAAAGGATATAATACCAACTCCTTCTCAGCCGATGAAAAGCTGAAATATGTTGTTGGCGGTAACAAGAATGATTATTGCGATCAGGAAGACTAGGAGGTATTTAAAGAATCGGTTTATGAAGGGGTCTGAGTGTATATACCAGGATGCGAATTCTAAGATGGATCAAGTTACGTACAGTGCCACAGGGGTGAAGATGATTGAGTAGGAGTCAAATTTTAAGCTAATACTGATGTCAAAGGTGTGAGTGTTTATTCAGTTTAAGTTGGTAACAATAGACTCGGTTCCTTCGTTTAGGTGAAGAAATAGGGGGAGAAGGCTGATGAGAAAGGCATATTTTACTGCTGTTTTTACCTGTGTTAGCGCTCAGCTTGGGTTTAGTGGTTTTGGGTTGAAGGTTGTTAAAACTGGGTAAAAGAGTAGCGCGAAGATAATAATTAGGCTAGATGTTATAATTAGAGGGGTGGAGTGCATAGCTTTTACTTGGAGTTGCACCAAGAGTTTTTGGTTCCTAAGACCAACGGATCTGCTATTATCCTTTAAAAGCTAGGTCGAATGAGCCTTGGAATTTAACCAGGGGGATGAAGATTAGCAGTCTTCATTGTTGCAAACCTCTTTCGGTGGATAAGGGGGTTTTAACCCCTGTTTTTAGAATCACAATCTAATGTTTTAGTTAAACTATATCTACAGGCAGTTCACCCTCAAATTAGTTCTGGTTTTAAGATGATGAGTATTAATGGAAGAAGGTGGAGGGTAATAAGAAGGTGCTCTCGAGTGTGTGAGGGCTCTAGAGCTAGGAGGTGGTTGGGGGCAGGTCCTCGTTGGGTTATCAGGAATATGTAAAGTGAATAGCCCGCAGTAATTAGGGTTCCCAGGCCAGTGAGGCCAATTGTTCATGGGGATCAGTTGAATAGGGAGGTGATGATTATTAACTCTCCTATTAGGTTGGGAAGGGGTGGAAGAGCTAAGTTTGCTAGACTTGCAATGAATCATCAGGCTCCCATTAGTGGGAGTATTATTTGCATACCTCGAGCAAGTAGCATGGTTCGGCTGTGTGTTCGTTCATAGCTGGTATTGGCTAGGCAGAATAGGGCGGAGGATGTTAGTCCGTGGGCAATTATGAGGATTAGTGCGCCGGTAAATCCTCATGGGGTTTGGATGAGAATTCCCCCGACTACAAGGCCCATGTGACTAACTGATGAGTAAGCGATTAGCGATTTTAGGTCTGTTTGGCGTATGCAGATTGAACCCGTCATAATTACTCCTCAAAGGGCCAGGATAATAAAAGGGTAACTTAGCTCTTTAGTCAGTGGGTCTAGGGTAATTAAGATTCGTATTATGCCGTAACCTCCTAATTTTAGTAGTACGGCGGCTAGGATTATGGATCCTGCAATTGGAGCTTCTACATGGGCTTTGGGTAGTCAAAGGTGAACTCCGTAAAGGGGTATTTTTACTAGGAATGCTAGGATGCATCCTGCTCATCAAATCTTATCTGCATAGGAGGTTAGTTCTAATTGGGTTAAGTGAGGTAGTATGAGTAGGGACAGGGATCCATTTGAGTTTTGTAGAAGTAGCAGAGCAATGAGGAGGGGTAATGAACCTGCTAGGGTATAAAAAAGAAAGTATGTTCCTGCGTTGAGACGTTCAGCCTGGTTCCCTCACCGGGTAATAAGAATTAGAGTGGGGATTAAGGTGGCTTCGAATATTACGTAGAATATGATTATTTCTGTGGCGGAGAAGGCAAGAATTAGGAAGAACTGTAAGGAGGTGAGGAGAGTAATGTATATTCGTTGTCGGCTAATTGGTTCGTGAGATGTGTGGTTTTGACTGGCTAAAATTATTAGGGGGAGAAGCCAGCATGAGAGGATTAGGAGAGGGGTTGACAGGGGATCAGTGGCTAAGTATGGATTTAAGAAAGTTCATCCTGTTTCGGAGGTATTTTTAAGTCATATGAGGCTGGTAAGGGCAATCAAAAGGCTGCTGAGGAGTGAAGAGGGTCACAGTCATTTAGGGGGCGTCAATCATGTTGCTAGTATCAGTATGGTGGTTGGGATTAGGATTTTTAACATTGTAGGAGGTTTAGGTTTTGTAGGTGATCAGACCCATGTGTGCGGGCTGTGGCAACCATAAGAGCGAGGCCGACACCTGCTTCACATGCTGAAAATGCTAAGAGGAGTAAGGGTGCGGCCGAAAAGCTAGTGGAGGATATTTGTAGGCTTCATGTTGAAAGTGCAAGGAATAAGGCCAGCATCATGCTTTCGAGACATAGAAGGGCAGATAAAAGGTGAATTCGGTAGAATGCGAGACCAAACAGTCCTAGGAAAAAGACTGAGGTGAAGGAAAGTTGGATGAGGGTCATTAGGTTAATTATGGACTTTAACCATAAGTTTTTGAGCCGAAATCAAATGTTTTATTTAAACTAATTACCTATTCGGCTCATTCAAGCCCTCCTTGCAGTCATTCATAGGCGAGTCCAATTGTGAGGAGGATTAAAAGGGCGGAGGTTCATAGGAGTGTAAGGGTGGGGGAGGGAAGTTGATCCCCTCAGGGGAGGGGGAGAAGGAGGGCAATTTCTAGGTCAAATAGGAGGAATAGAATTGCGACTAAGAAAAAGCGTAATGAGAAGGGTAATCGGGCTGATCCCAGGGGGTCAAAACCACACTCGTAGGGTGATAGTTTTTGGTAGTCCGGTGTTAGGGCGGGGAGCCAGAATGAGACGGTTATTAAGATGAGAGATAAGGCTGTAGTGATAGAGAGTATGGTTATTAGTAAGTTCATTATCTTTCCTTGGAGTTTAACCAAGACTAGGTGATTGGAAGTCACAGGTACTAACTTTATACTAGAAAGATTATGAGCCTCATCAGTAGATTGAGATGTATAAGAATAGTCAGACAACATCTACAAAGTGTCAGTATCAGGCGGCTGCTTCAAAGCCAAAGTGGTGTTCGGAGGTGAAATGATATCGGATCTGTCGGATAAGACATACGGCTAGGAAAGTTGAGCCGATGATGACGTGAAGGCCGTGGAAACCAGTGGCGACGAAAAAGGTTGAGCCGTAGACTCCATCTGCAATCGTGAATGGGGCTTCATAGTATTCTATTGCTTGTAGGAATGTAAAGTAGAAACCTAGAAGAATTGTTAGGGTAAGGGAGTGGATTGCTTGTTTGCGTTCACCTTCTATGATGCTGTGGTGGGCTCAGGTTACGGTGACCCCTGATGCTAGTAAGACTGCTGTATTGAGAAGGGGGACTTCAAATGGGTTTAGTGGAACAATGCCAGTAGGGGGTCAGCAACCTCCTAGCTCAGGAGTAGGGGCAAGGCTTGAGTGGTAGAATGCTCAGAAGAAGCCAAGAAAGAAGAATACTTCAGAGGTAATAAACAAAATCATTCCGTATCGAAGGCCTTTTTGAACGGGGGGTGTGTGGTGGCCTTGGAATGTGCCTTCTCGTACAATGTCTCGTCATCATTGGAGTATTGTGAGTAAAAGTAGAACTAGTCCTAGGGTTATTAGAACAGTTGAGTTGAAGTGGAATCAAATGGCTAGGCCAGAGGTAAGAAGAAGGGCAGCGACTGCTCCTGTAAGAGGTCACGGGCTGGGGTCTACTATATGGTATGGGTGTGCTTGATGGGCCATTAGACGTTTTCTTGTAGGTAAAGGCTTAGAAGAAGGACGAAGACATAGGCTTGAATTATTGCAACGGCAACTTCTAGGAGGGTTAGGAGGAATAGGAGGGTGGATGTTAAAATGGCAACGGTTGGTATAAGGGGGAGGAGCACGAAAGCTGCTGTGGCGATTAGTTGGATTAGAAGGTGTCCTGCTGTAAGATTGGCGGTTAGTCGAACTCCTAGGGCTAAAGGTCGAATGAAGAGGCTGACGGTTTCGATAATAATTAGAACGGGAATTAGGGCGTTGGGGGTACCTTCTGGGAGAAGATGGCCTAGGGCTGCTGTTGGGTTGTTTCGTAGCCCAATAATTACGGTTGCGAGTCAAAGGGGTACAGCTAGGGCTATATTTACTGAGAGTTGAGTAGTAGGAGTGAAGGTATATGGGAGAAGTCCTAGCATGTTAATAGTAATAAGGAAGACTATTAAGGAGGCAAACATTAGGGCTCACTTATGTCCGCCTATGTTTAATGGGAGGAGAAGTTGTTGGGTGAATCGATTGATAAATTGGCTTTGAAGGGTTAAGAGACGATTATTAGCTCAACGGTTAGTTGGTGTAGGGAAGAGGGTTCAAGGTAAGAGGAGGGCTAGGGCAATCAGGGGAATACCAAAAGCAGTGGGGCTAAGGAACTGGTCGAAGAAGCTTAGTGTCATGTTCAGGTTCAGGGTTTAATTTCTTTAGGGCAAGTGTTTTGGGAGGAGGGTTCATTTGGGAATGAGTGAGCTATGATTTTTGGAGGGAGAAAGACTAGGAATACACATCAGGAGAAGAGCATAATAAGGAATCAAGGTGCGGGGTTGAGTTGAGGCATATCACTAAGGGTGTTTGGTAGGCACCATTTTTAGCTTAAAAGGCTAACGCTGTGTCCGTTTTAGCTTCTTAGTGAGGCGTCTTCAAGCATTAGGGAGGATCAGTTTTCAAAGTGTTCTAGTGGGACGGCTTCAACAACGATTGGCATGAAGCTGTGGTTAGCTCCGCAGATTTCAGAGCATTGGCCGTAGAAAACACCAGGTCGGGAGAGGATAAAGGCTGTTTGGTTTAGACGTCCGGGTACGGCGTCCATTTTTACACCTAAAGAGGGGACGGCTCAGGAGTGGAGTACATCTTCTGCTGAGACCAGGATTCGAATGGGGGAGTCCACTGGGACGACCATTCGATGGTCGGTTTCTAAAAGGCGGAATTGACCGGGGGTTAGGTCTTGTGTAGGGACTATGTAGGAATCAAAAGCTAGGTCGTTGTAGTCTGTATATTCATAACTTCAGTACCATTGGTGACCCATAGCTTTAATTGTTAGATGGGGATCGTTGATTTCGTCTATTAGGTAAAGGATTCGGAGGGAGGGAAGGGCAATGAGGATAAGGATGATTGCTGGCAGGATAGTTCAGATAATTTCAATTTCTTGAGAGTCTAGAATATACTTGTTGGTAAGCTTGGTGGATACTATGGCAACAATAATATAAAGTACTAATGTGCTAATAAGAAATACGATTATTAGAGCGTGGTCGTGGAAGTGAAGGAGTTCTTCTATTACTGGTGAAGCTGCATCTTGAAACCCTAGTTGTGAAGGATGTGCCATTAATAATAAGACACGTGGGGCTTTAACCCACAACTCTACCTTGACAAAGTAGTGTTATTGCTGTTTTACTAGAGTCTTATGAAGAAAGTGACAGAGTGGCTTTGTAGCTGGCTTGAAACCAGTTTTACGGGGGTTCGATTCCTCCCTTTCTCGGTTGGATAGTTGAGTTTGGACGAAGGCGGGTTCTTCAAATGTGTGATAAGGAGGGGGGCATCCGTGAAGTCATTCCACGTTAGTAGTCGTTAATTCAACCGATTGAACTTCTCGTTTGGCGGTAAAGGCTTCTCAGAGGATGAAGAGGAACATAATAACTGCTACAAGAGATACCATTGAGCCGATTGATGAAATGGAGTTCCATAATGCGTAGGCGTCAGGATAGTCTGAGTATCGTCGGGGCATTCCAGCTAGGCCAAGGAAGTGCTGGGGGAAGAAGGTTAGGTTTACGCCAATAAATATTACTCCAAAGTGGATTTTAGTTCAAGTGCTGTGGAGGGTATATCCTGAGAATAGTGGGAATCAGTGAACGAATGCTCCTATAATTGCAAATACGGCACCCATAGAGAGGACGTAGTGGAAGTGGGCAACTACGTAGTAGGTGTCGTGCAGAACAATGTCTAGGGATGAGTTGGCTAAGACAATGCCGGTTAGGCCTCCCACTGTAAATAGGAAGATAAAGCCCAGGGCTCAGAGTATTGGGGTTTCTCATTTGATTGAGCCACCATGCAGGGTTGCGAGTCAGCTAAAGACTTTTACTCCTGTTGGGATAGCAATAATTATTGTAGCGGAGGTAAAGTAGGCTCGGGTGTCTACGTCTATACCAACTGTAAACATATGGTGGGCTCACACAATGAAGCCCAGAAGTCCGATAGCTATCATGGCTCAGACCATGCCCATATACCCGAACGGCTCTTTTTTGCCTGAGTAGTAAGCTACAATGTGTGAGATTATTCCGAAGCCGGGGAGGATTAAAATATAGACTTCAGGGTGCCCGAAGAATCAGAATAAGTGTTGATATAGGATGGGGTCCCCTCCTCCTGCCGGGTCAAAGAAAGTTGTGTTAAGGTTTCGGTCGGTGAGAAGCATTGTAATCCCTGCTGCAAGGACTGGAAGGGAGAGCAGAAGGAGTACGGCGGTAATTAGGACGGCTCATACGAAAAGAGGTGTTTGGTATTGTGAGATTGCTGGTGGTTTTATATTAATGATTGTTGTAATGAAATTGATTGCCCCTAAGATGGAGGACACACCAGCGAGGTGTAAAGAGAAGATGGTTAAGTCTACAGAGGCGCCTGCGTGGGCAAGGTTTCCTGCTAGAGGGGGATAGACGGTTCAACCCGTACCCGCCCCGGCTTCTACCCCTGAGGAGGCAAGAAGAAGTAAGAAGGAAGGGGGGAGAAGTCAAAAGCTTATATTATTTATTCGAGGGAAGGCCATATCGGGGGCTCCGATCATAAGAGGAATTAGTCAGTTTCCAAAGCCTCCGATTATGATTGGTATTACTATAAAGAAAATCATAACGAACGCATGGGCTGTAACGATTACATTATAAATTTGGTCGTCGCCCAAGAGTGCGCCGGGTTGGCTAAGCTCAGCCCGGATAAGAAGGCTTAGTGCTGTGCCCACTATTCCGGCTCAGGCACCAAAAACTAGGTAAAGGGTGCCGATGTCTTTGTGATTGGTTGAGAAAAATCAGCGTGTGATTGCCACAGGTAGAATGGCTGAGGGTTAAGCGGTGGTTTGTAGCCCCATATACAGAGGTTTGAGTCCTCTTTCTATCAGCCCTGGGGTGTTACATGTTAGATTGCAAATCTAAAGAAGCAGATTGACGTCTGCCGGGGCTTTCCCCGCCTCTTGCTTTTGCTAGGCGGGGAAAGTTAGATGGAAGCTCGTTGGTTTTGGGCGCTTAGCTGTTAACTAAGAATTTGTAGGATCGAGGCCTGCCTGTCTAGTTAAGGCTTTAGCTTAATTAAAGTGTCTGTTTTGCATGCAGGAGATGTGAGATAACGGCTCGCAAGTCTTATCAGGGACTGAAAGATTTTCACTTCCACTGAGAGCTTTGAAGGCTCTTGGTCTGGTGTTAACCTAAGTCTCTTATGGGTTAAAGAGTGTTAGTAGTTCGGGAGTTAGTGGGAGGAGGAGGATGGAGGAAGATATTAAGATGGCGGTAGGTAATGTTTTTTTGGTTGTGTGGGTTCGTCAGGGTAGTGTCCCTGTTAGGTTGTTTGGGGCGGTGGTTAGGGTTATGGCGTATGAGAGGCGTAGATAGAAGTAAAGACTTAGGAGGGCGCTTAGGGCTGCTAATGTAGCTGTAACGCCTAGTTCTTGTTTTGTTAGTTCTTGAAGGATAAGTCATTTTGGTATGAACCCAGTTAGCGGAGGCAGGCCTCCCAGGGACAGGAGGATTAATGGTATCAGTGCTGAAATAATCGGGGCTTTGGTTCAGGAGATTGTTAGGGTTCCAATTGTTGTGGTTTTATTTATGATAAAAATAAGGAAAGTGGATGATGTTATGATAATGTAAAGGGCTAGTGTTATTACGGCCAGGGTTGGTGAGAATTGAAGGATAATAATTATTCATCCTAGGTGGGCGATAGAGGAGTAGGCTAAGATTTTTCGGATTTGGGTTTGGTTTAGTCCCCCCCATCCCCCCACGAGCATGGAAAGAATGGCGAGGAGAATTAAGAGTGTTTGGTTGTTAGGTTGGATTTGGAGGAGGAGGGAGAAGGGTGCAATTTTCTGTCATGTGGCTAGGATGAGCCCGGTTGAAAGGTCTAGCCCTTGTATTACTTCTGGGAGCCATGTGTGAAGGGGAGCTAATCCAATTTTTAGGGCTAATGCAATGGTAATCATGGTTGTTGGGACGGGGTGAGTAACTTGTTGAAGTTCTCATTGACCTGTTATTCAGGCATTGGTTGTGGCTGCGAGGAGAAGGGTTGCTGCTGCGGCAGCTTGGGTTAAAAAGTATTTTGTAGTGGCTTCAATTGCTCGTGGATGGTGGTGTTGGGCTATCAGGGGAATAATGGCGAGGGTATTGATTTCTAAGCCTATTCATGCAATTAGTCAGTGTGTGCTGGTAGTTGTGATTGTTGTTCCTAGCAGTAAACCAAATAAAAGGGAGGAGGTAATATAAGGGTTCATTTGTAAAGGGGGGATTTTAACCTCCATTTTTAGGGTATGGGCCTAAAAGCTTATTTAGCTGACTTTACTAGAAAGTGGTGTAGTGGAAGCACTGAGAGTTTTGATCTCTCCGGGTTGGGTTCAAATCCCTTCTTTCTAAGGAGCTGGAGGGAATTTAACCCTCATGATTCACTCTATCAAAGTGGCCCTTTGTTTCAGGCACAGTTCCTTTATATCTGAGGGGGGAGGCCTGCTATTGTAGTTGGGAGTGCAAGATGTCAGATGATAAATGCTAGTGTAAGTGGTAAGAAATTTTTTCATGTGAGGTGCATTAGTTGGTCATATCGAAATCGAGGGTAGGAGGCTCGGGCTCATAAGAAGACTAGGGATAAGATGGCTGTCTTTGTTATCAGGTTAATAGAGGTTAGTTCAGGAGCGATGGGCATGTGTAGGGCTCCTAGGAATAGGATTGTAGATAGTGTGTTTATTAATAGGATGTTGGCATATTCTGCTAGGAAGAACAGGGCGAAAGGACCCCCTGCGTATTCAACATTGAATCCGGACACTAGTTCGGATTCGCCTTCTGTTAGGTCAAAGGGGGCTCGGTTTGTTTCGGCTAGCGTTGAAATGTATCATATTGCTGCGAGAGGCCATGTAGGAATAATTAGTCAAATGCTTTCTTGGGTGATGTTGAATGTTTGTAGGGTAAAGTTACCAGTGAAGATAATCAGGGATAGAAGAATAAGTCCTAGGCTTACTTCATATGAGATTATTTGTGCTACTGCTCGTAGGGATCCTATTAGGGCATATTTTGAGTTTGATGCTCACCCAGAGCCTAGGATTGAGTAGACTGCTAGGCTAGAGATAGCCAGAACGAACAGAATAGCTAGGTTTAGGTCAAGAATTGGGTATGGGAGGGGTATTGGTGTTCATATTATTATGGCGAGTGTTAGGGCTAGTGTGGGGGCAATAATAAATAGGATGGGAGCGGAGGTGGAAGGTCGGACGGGTTCTTTAATGAATAGTTTCACTCCGTCAGCAATGGGCTGGAGAAGTCCATATGGTCCTACAATATTAGGTCCTTTTCGTAGTTGTATGTAGCCTAGAACTTTACGTTCAAGTAATGTCAGGAAAGCTACGGCTAATAGTACGGGGACAATAATGGCCAGAGGATGAATTAAGTGGGTAATTAGAATTGAAGTCATAGTTAGAGAGAGGAGTTGAACCTCTGTTCGAAGGGTTTAAGGCTTTTGCAATGCCGGGCTCTGCCACACTAACATGTCATGTTCTTTGACTTGGTTATGTACTCTCTTATTTGCTTGAGATGGGTTCAGCAAGTGAGAGTGGGGCTTGTTTAGACATTGGCCCCTCTTTTTCGGTCCTTTCGTACTGGAAAAAGGTACTTCATAGATAGAAACTGACCTGGATTGCTCCGGTCTGAACTCAGATCACGTAGGACTTTAATCGTTGAACAAACGAACCTTTAATAGCGGCTGCACCATTAGGATGTCCTGATCCAACATCGAGGTCGTAAACCCTCTTGTCGATATGGACTCTAAAAGAGGATTGCGCTGTTATCCCTAGGGTAACTCGGTTCGTTAATCGGCTTTAGCCGGATCATTATTGGTCAGATGTTCTGTTTTCTAGAGTGGTGACTCTTGATTCTAAAAAGGGTATTTTTATTCCACATGGGGGTTTTGTGTTGCCCCGCGGTCGCCCCAACCAAAGACATTAAAATAGGGTCCCTAGGTTTATTCTTTTTGTTTGAAGTTTATTGACAGGGGCTATTTTTTGTCTAAAGCTCCATAGGGTCTTCTCGTCTTATGGTATTATCCCCGCTTCTGCACGGGGAGATCAAGTTCATTGACTTGAGAAAGGAGACAGCTAAGCCCTCGTTATGCCATTCATACAGGTCCACATTTAAAGGACAAGTGATTGCGCTACCTTTGCACGGTCAAAATACCGCGGCCGTTAAACATATAGTCACAGGGCAGGCGTGACCTCTTATTCAATAAAGCAAGAGGCGATGTTTTTGGTAAACAGGCGAGGCTTTGAGTTTGCCGAGTTCCTTCTTTTTCTTTTAGTCTTTCCTATTTGGCACACCAGTGTAGGGGTAACGGAGAAGTGTTAAATGTTTTTCTTGTTATGTGTTTAATATTTATTTCCCTCTTTGGTTGGGTCCGTTAAATTTCGGTGTGGGTTCGTTCTGATGTACACTTGTGCTTGGAGGGGGTCGGCCCCTTATTACTCATTTTAGCATAGTTTCTTCTATGGAGGCATAGAAAAGCCCGGTAGGGGAAGGGGTTGGGAGTGTTTATTGGTATTTATGGTGGGGATGTGCTAGAGCTTTAACGCTTTCTTATGGTGGCTGCTTCTAAGCCTACTTAAGCGCAATACCTTAATTTTTATAATCCTTATCCTCCTGTAGAAAGTTGTTTCTTATATCAAATGGGCTGTACCCCCTTTGATTAACTCTTTTGGTTTCTTATAGTCGGTGTAAATATATAGTTGTGGAGTTAAGAAGCCAAAAGGCTGAGCTTATACTCAGTTCTCGGGCAACCAGCTATAACTGAACTCGGTAGGTTTGTCACCTCTACTCAAAGCTCTTTCCACTCTTTTGCCACAGAGACGGATGTGCCCTATAAAGGCTGTCTTGGAGTAGCTCATTCAGTTTCGGGGTGTTAGACTAAAGTGCTCTTTGCCTAATTATACTAGCTAAATCATGATGCAAAAGGTACGAGGTGTAATCTCTGCTTTTTCTTACTTTACTGGGTTGTTTCATTTCTCTTTCAGCGTTCCCTTGCGGTACTTTTTCTATAGCTCCTAGTTCCTTTTCTATCTCCTATACTAGGGTGGTAAAATGATTTGTTTTATTTGGTTAAGTATCTTAGGGGGTATTAATAGTGAATTGTTGTGGGTGGAGTGGGGGCTAGCTGTTAGGTGTCGGGGCAGCTCGATTTGCACGGGCGTCAACTCGGTGTAAGGGAGGTGCTTTAAGCTGTTAAGCTATGCTCCGGTTTTTCCAAGTGCACCTTCCGGTACACTTACCATGTTACGACTTGCCTCCCCTTTTCTTTCAGTGTGTTATTAGTTATCTTTTAAGTTAAGAGTTTGGGGAGAGTGACGGGCGGTGTGTGCGCGCTTCATAGCCGGTTTCAGCATGACACTCTTTTTCTTGCTTACTGCTAAATCCTCCTTCAGGCATGCGTTTCAGCATGCCTTTCGTATTCTCTAAACAGAGAATGTAGCCCATTTTGTCCCCCTCCATACGCTACACCTCGACCTGACGTTTTTGGCTGTGCCAGTTTTGTCTACTATTTGTCCTTCACAGGGTAGGCTGACGACGGTGGTATATAGGCGGTTAAAACAAGGAGGGGTGAGGTTGAACGGGGAGTATCGGTTCTAAAACAGGCTCCTCTAGATGGTTTTAAAGCACCGCCAAGTCCTTTGGGTTTTAAGCTAATGCTCGTAGTAACCAGGCGGATATGTACGTAGTTTCATATCGTGTTTAGGGGTAGGCATAGTGGGGTATCTAATCCCAGTTTGTGCCCTAGCTTTCGTGGGTTCGAATTAATGAGGCTACTTTCGTTATTGTTCTTCGTTGCTTCGGAAGCGTATAACAGCCTTGAAGGTGTTCGGTCTCAGTTTGTTGAAATGTTTCTAACCACCCTTTACGCCGTTGGCTAACAACTTGGGTCTCTCGTATAACCGCGGTGGCTGGCACGAGTTTTACCGACTCTTTAGATCATGACTAAGTCAAGTTTTCACTTATGGCTTAATGTTTATCACTGCTGAATTCCCTTGAGGGCGTGGCAAAGCTAGGTGTCATGGGCTACAAATTTGTGTGCCTGATACCAACTCCCGATTTCCGGACGGGGGGCGGGGGGCATTTTCACTGGGGTGCGGATACTTGCATGTGTAAGTTTGATCAGAGTTGTTAGTAAAGTCAGGACCAAGCTTTTGTGCCTGCGGGACTTTTCAAGGTCCATCTTAGCATCTTCAGTACTCTGCTTTGGTTAAGCTACGCTAGC